AATTTTATAGTTTATATATTATAAAACATTAGATTGCAAATCTAAAAAAATAAATAACTTATTAAAATCTATTTAATAAAAGATTTTAAGTTAAAAAAACTATTAATCTTCAAAATTAAAAATAATATTTTTATAAATTAAATCTTAAAATTTATACTAATAGAATTAAACTATTTCTTAAAAATTCAAAATTTTTTGTGCATCATACACTAATAATAATAAAATTAAAAAGATAAGCTAAAAAAGCTAATGGGTTCATACCCCATCAATAAAAATATTAATTTTTTTCTTTTTAAAATAATGAAATGTCTGAATAAAGAGTTATTCTGATAGAATAAAATATGTATAATTTATAAAATACTTTCATTAATAATAATTATAAAAATTTAATTTTTAAATAATAATAATAATAATTAATATATATATATATATAATAATTTAATTATTTTATAAGTCTTTAACGAATATGTATTGAAAAATCAATAAATATTTTATAAAATGAATATATCTTTAAATAATAAAAATTTAAATAGAAAAAATTTAAATTTTACTTTATATACTATAATTTTTTTAAGAAGAATAATAATTATAAATTCATCATCATGATTAAGAGCTTGAATAGGATTAGAAATTAATATAATAAGATTTATTCCTTTAATAATAAATAATAAAAATTATCTTAAACCATCAAATTCAATAATAATATATTTTCTAATTCAATCTATTTCTTCCTCAACTTTAATTATAATAATATTAAATTTAAAAATAATAAAAATAAATTTTTATCAAAATTATATTTCTAGGCTAATATTAATAAGATTAATTATAAAAATAGGAGCAGCACCTTTTCATTGATGATTACCTAAAATTTTAAATAATTTAAGATGAATCAATTGCATAATTTTAATAACTTGACAAAAAATTGCTCCAATTACTTTAATAACTAACTTATTAAATAACTATTCAATAATTTATTTATCTGCTTTAATGTCAATATTTATAGGAACAATTTTATCAATAAATCAAACATCTTTAAAAATAATTTTATCATTTTCATCAATTAATCATATAGGATGAATAATAATTACAATATTAATAAATTTAAAATTAATAATTATTTATTTTTTATTTTATTCATTTATTAATTTAATTATTTGTTTATATTTAAATAAATTAAATATTAATTTTATAAATCAAATATTTAAAATTAATAATAATAAAATAATCAAATTAATTATAAATTCATTTTTTCTATCTCTAGGAGGTATTCCTCCTTTTTTAGGGTTTTTACCTAAACTTTTAATTCTAATTCTAATAATTAAAAATAATATAATTATTGAAACTTTTATACTAATTATCTTAACACTTATAATTTTAACAATCTATTTAAATCCTTTTATTTCTACTTTATTAATTAATAAAATAAATATTAAATGAATAAATAAAATTAATAAAAATTTTAATTCAAATAAACTAAACTTAATATCAATTAATATTATATTAACATTAATTATTTTTATAAGATTTATAAAAAAATTTTAAAATTAATAAAAAGAATATTATTATTCTATAAATAAATTTACAATTTATCGCCTAAACTTCAGCCATTTTATTGAATAAATGATTATTTTCAACAAATCATAAAAATATTGGAACATTATATTTTATTATTGGATTTTGATCAGGAATAATTGGATTATCTATAAGATTAATTATTCGAAGAGAATTAAGTTCAACAAATTCTCTAATTAATAATGATCAAACATATAATACAATTGTCACATCTCATGCTTTTTTAATAATTTTTTTTATAGTTATACCAATTATAATTGGAGGATTTGGAAATTGATTAATTCCATTAATATTAGGTGCCCCAGATATAGCATTCCCTCGAATAAATAATATAAGATTCTGATTCTTACCTCCCTCATTAATTTTATTATTATCAAGAAGAATAGTAAATACAGGATCAGGAACAGGATGAACTGTTTATCCCCCTCTATCAAGAAATACTTCTCATGCAGGAGCTTCAGTTGACTTAACAATTTTTTCATTACATTTAGCAGGAATCTCCTCAATTTTAGGAGCTATTAACTTTATTTCAACTATCGTAAATATACGAATAAACGGAATAACAAATGAACGAATAAGATTATTTACATGATCAGTGTTATTAACAGCTGTATTATTATTATTATCTTTACCTGTTTTAGCAGGAGCAATTACTATATTATTAACTGACCGAAATTTAAATACTTCATTCTTTGACCCTTCAGGAGGAGGAGACCCAATTTTATATCAACATTTATTTTGATTTTTTGGACACCCTGAAGTATATATTCTAATTTTACCAGCATTTGGTATAATTTCACATATTATTTCACAAGAATCTGGAAAAAAAGAAACTTTTGGAACATTAGGAATAATTTATGCAATGTCAAGAATTGGATTATTAGGATTTATTGTTTGAGCACATCATATATTTACTGTAGGTATAGATGTAGATACTCGAGCATACTTTACAGCAGCAACTATAATTATTGCAATTCCAACTGGAATCAAAATTTTTAGATGAATAGCAACTATATATGGAAATAAATTAATTTTTTCTCCATCAATAATATGAACTTTAGGATTCATTTTTCTTTTTACTTTAGGTGGATTAACAGGAATTATTTTATCAAACTCATCTATTGATATTATTTTACATGATACATATTATGTAGTAGCACATTTTCATTATGTTTTATCAATAGGAGCTGTTTTCGGAATTATAGCAGGATTAGTAACTTGATACCCATTATTTACTGGATTAACTTTAAATCCTTATTGATTAAAAATTCAATTTCTAATAATATTTATTGGAGTAAATACAACATTCTTTCCTCAACATTTCTTAGGTTTAAGTGGATTACCACGACGATACTCAGATTACCCTGATGCTTTTTTAACATGAAATATTTTATCATCAATTGGTTCATTAATTTCTTTTACAAGAATTTTATTAATAATTTTTATTATTTGAGAAAGATTATCCAGAAATCGTCAAATTATTTTTTATTCTAATATAATTACATCAATTGAATGAAATCAAAAATTTCCTCCATCAGATCATAGATATGAAGAACTACCTTTAACTATAAATAAATTCTAATATGGCAGAATAGTGCAATGGATTTAAACCCCATATATAAAGATTAATTCTTTTTTTAGAATATGAATACATGAATAAATTTTTCCTTCCAAGATGCAAGATCTCCATTAATAGAACAATTAATATTTTTTCACGATCATGCAATAATTATTTTAATTTTAATTACAACATCTATTATATATATATTAATTAATATATTAATAAATAAAATAATTAATCGAAATATATTAAATCATCAAAATTTAGAAATAATTTGAACAATTTCCCCAACATTTTTATTAATCTTTATTGCTCTACCTTCTATTCATTTATTATATTTAATAGATGAAATCAATAACCCATTATTAACTATTAAAGCAATTGGTCACCAATGATACTGAAGTTATGAATATACTGATTTTATAAATATTGAATTTGACTCATATATAATTACAAAAAATCAATTAAAATTAAATTCATTTCGTTTATTAGATGTTGACAATAATATAATTTTACCTTTAAATACACAAATACGATTATTAGTTTCATCAACAGATGTAATTCATTCATGAACTATACCATCATTAGGAAAAAAAATTGATGCTATCCCAGGTCGATTAAATCAAATTAGATTAAATATTAAACGACCAGGATTATATTTTGGTCAATGTTCAGAAATTTGTGGAGCAAACCATAGATTTATACCTATTGTAATTGAATCTATTCCTATAAGATTTTTTATTAAATGAATTAATTCATTTTACATTAAATGGCTGAAAAGTAAGCAATGATCTCTTAAATCATAATATAATAGTATTAACAAACTATTTTTAATGAAATATTAATATTTATAAAATATTTATTCAAATATTAAAAGAATTAGTTTATTCAACAAAACATTTATATGTCATATAAAAAATAATAAATTATTTATTATTCTTTAATTCCTCAAATATATCCATTAAATTGATTACTACATTTCTTTTTTTTTTTAATATTATTTATAATAACTTTAATTTTAAATTATTTTATTTTTTTACCAAAAATAAAATTTAAAAATTATAAAAAAAAATTAAATTATAATTCTTGAAAATGATAAATTCAACATTTTCTATTTTTGATCCTATATCAAGTTTAATAAATTGAAACTTAAATTGAGTTAGAACAATATTAGGACTATTATTTATCCCTCAAACATTTTGATTTTCTCCCTCACGTCTATCAATTTTTTGAATAAAAATTTTAAATATTTTAAATTATGAACTAAATCTTTTATTAGAAAATAAGAAATCAAAGGGAATAACATTATTATTTGTAACTTTTTTTACTTATATTTTTTTTAATAATTTCTTAGGTCTTTATCCCTTTATTTTTACAAGAACAAGACATTTAAGTTTATCATTAACATTAGCTTTACCATTATGATTGGGATTAATATTATATGGATGAATTAAGAATACTAATCATATATTTTCCCATTTAATTCCACAAAATACCCCATTTATATTAATACCATTCATAGTATTAATTGAAACAACAAGAAATATTATTCGAAGAATCACCTTATCTGTACGATTAACTGCAAATATAATTGCAGGACATTTATTAATAGCTTTATTAAGAAGAAATGGAAGATTACTAAGATTACCAGGAATCTTATTTTTAACTTTTGTACAATTTTTTCTATTAATTTTAGAATCAGCTGTAGCAATCATTCAAGCTTATGTTTTTACTGTATTAAGAACATTATATTCTAGAGAAGTAAATTAATGTTAAATAAAAATCACCCATTTCATATAGTAGATGTTAGACCTTGACCTATTTTAGGAGCTTTAAGAGTAATAGTATTAGTTTCAGGTTCTGTAAAATTATTTCACGAAAATTCATTAAATTTAGTTATTATAGGAGTATTAGCTATTATATTAATTATAATTCAATGATGACGAGATGTTATTCGAGAGAGAACATATCAAGGATTACATACAAACAAAGTAATAACAAATATACGATTAGGTATAATTCTTTTTATTACATCTGAAGTATTTTTTTTTGTTTCTTTTTTTTGAACATTCTTCCATTCTTCACTTTCTCCATCAATTGAAATTGGAAGAAATTGGCCCCCCAAAGGAATTTTACCTTTTAATCCAATAAGAATTCCATTATTAAACACTATTATTCTTATTTCATCAGGAGTAACAATCACAGTAACTCATCACAGTCTAATAAATAATAATAAAAAAGAAGCTCTTAATAGATTAGGTTTAACAATTATTTTAGGAATTTTATTTTCTTTACTTCAAGCTTATGAATATGAAATAGCCCCATTTACAATTGCAGACTCAATTTATGGGTCAACTTTTTTTATTACAACTGGATTTCATGGGATTCATGTTTTAATTGGGACAATTTTTCTATTTATTAATTTTATTCGTTTAAAAAATAATCATTTCTCAAATCACCATCATTTTGGATTCGAAGCTGCAGCATGATATTGACATTTTGTAGATGTTGTTTGACTATTTTTATATCTATTAATTTATTGATGAGGTAATAAATAAATAATCTAATTTATATAATATAAAAAATATAATTGATTTCCAATCAAAAAATCTATTAATTTAGTATAAATAATTAAATTATTATTTTTATTTATTAATTTAACTTTATTAATTTCAATTATTATTATAATTTTATCCTCAATCTTATCAAAAAAATCAATTTCAGATAAAGAAAAAATTTCACCATTTGAATGTGGATTTGACCCTAAAAATATATACCGAAATACTTTTTCTATTCAATTTTTTTTAATTGCTATTATTTTTTTAATTTTTGATGTAGAAATTACTCTATTACTACCTTTAATTTTAACTTTAAAAGCATCTAATTTAAAAATTTGATTTATTTTAGTAAATTATTTTATTTTAATTTTAATTATAGGATTATTATATGAATGAAAATTTGGAGCATTAGATTGATTAAACTAAAGGAAAATAGTTAAAAATATAAATATAACATTTGATTTGCATTCAAAAATTATTAAAACATTAATTTTTCTTAAAGTTTGAAACAAAATATTGTATTCAGTTTCGACCTGAAATTTTAGTTTATATTAAACTCTAACTTTTAATTAAAGCCAAAAAGAGGCATATTATTGTTAATAATAAAATTGAATTTAATAAATTCTAATTAAAGAAATATATAATAATATAAAGCTTCTAACTTTATTAAAAACAATTAAATTATGTTTATATTTCTTATTTATATAGTTTAATTAAAACATTACATTTTCATTGTAAAATTAAAAAATTTTTTTTTATAAATTTTTGTTTAAAGATTATACAATCATAATATCAGCTTCAATAATATACTTTTAAATTTAAGATATTTAAACAACAAAAAAAAAATCAAAATACTATAAAAAAAATAAATAAATTAATTAATTTATTAAAATTAAAAAATATTAAATCAATTTTATATATTTTAAACTTAATTAAATCTAAAAATTTTTCTCTAATTGATAATTCAATTCAAGTTTGATCAATTTTATTAAAAAATAATCTTATCTTTAATCTTATTTTAACTAAAAAAATATGTAAAATAGGTAAAAATCACATTAATGAAAAAAAAAATTTTAAAAAAATTAAACTTTTAAATTTTATTTTAAAATTTAAAGAAAAAAATAATATACCTATAATACTTCCTAAATAAATTATTAATAAAGGTAAAATTTTTAAATAAATAGGTAAAATAAATAATTTTGGAGTTGGAATAATAATTCAACTAATTAAACTACCCCCAAAAATAATTATAATTATTAAACCAATTAATCTTAAATTTAATTTTCAAGAATTATCTCTTAAAAAATTTATAGATAAAGAACTATAATTATTTAAAACAACAAATATAATTAAACGAAATGTATAAGAAATAGTCAATAAAGTAGAAAAAAAAAGTAAACTAACTAATAAAATATTATAATTATCAATAAATAAAATTGATTCTAAAATTAAATCCTTTGAATAAAATCCTACTATAAAAGGAAATCCACATAAAGAAAAATTTGCAAATAAAAAACATACACTTATTAAAGGAGAAAATTTTCTTACACAACCTATTAAACGAATATCCTGTAAATCATTAAAATTATGAATAATAATTCCTGCACATATAAATAATAAAGCCTTAAATAAAGCATGAGTTAATAAATGAAAAAAAGCTAAATCAGAACCCCCTAAAAATAAAATTCTTATCATAAAACCTAATTGACTTAAAGTTGATAAAGCAATAATTTTCTTTAAATCATTTTCAAAATTAGCATTTAATCCAGATATAAATATTGTTAATATAGATAATAAAATACCATAAAAAATTAAAGAATCATTAATAAAAAACAAATTTTTAAAACGAATTAATAAATAAACTCCTGCTGTTACTAAAGTAGAAGAATGAACTAATGATGAAACAGGAGTAGGAGCAGCTATAGCAGCAGGAAGTCATGAAGAAAAAGGAATTTGAGCTCTTTTAGTAAAACAAGCTAACATAATAAAAAATAAAATTAATCTTGAATTAAAACTTTCATTTATAAATTTTAAAAAAAAAATATAATTTCAACTACCATAATTTAATATTCAAGAAATAGATAAAAGTAAAGCAACATCACCAATTCGATTTATTAAAATTGTTAATAATCCAGCATTAAAAGATTTAATATTTTGATAATAAATAACTAAACAATAAGAAATTAATCCTAACCCATCTCATCCTAATAAAATTCTAATTAAATTTGGACTAATAACTAATAAAATTATTGATACAACAAATAAAAAAACTAAAAAAATAAATCGATTGATATTAATATCATTTCTTATATAATAATTTCTATAAAAAATAACTGAACCAGAAATAAATAAAACTACTCTTAAAAATATATAAGTTATTCAATCAAAATATATTGTTATAATAATTGAACAAGAATTTAAAGATAAAATATTTAACTCAATAAAATAAGTAATATCAATAAATCATAAACTTAATAATATAAAAATTACTCTATTAAAAAAAAAAAAAAATGTTAAAATAAAACATAAATTCATTTTAAATTTAAGATAAAAATTTATATTTATGACCCCACAAATCATAGTTTTATATTAAACTACTTAAATTAAATTAAAATAAAAATAAAAATTTCACAATTTAAAACTAAAAAATTTAAAGGTAATCAATGTATAATTATTAATAAATATTCTCGTAAAGTAGGTTGAGAAAATGAATAAATACTTAAATTTAATGAACCATGTTGAGAAAATGAATATAAATAAATTGAATAAATTGCTCTAAAAAAAGATAAAAAAAATAATAAAACCCCTAAATTCTTAAAAAATAAAATTAAACTATTAATTAAAAAAATTTCCCCAATTAAATTTAAAGAAGGGGGAGCAGCTATATTAGAAGAACATAATAAAAATCATCATAAAGTTATTCTAGGTATAAAATTAATCAAACCTTTATTAATTAAAATACTTCGTCTTCTTATACGTTCATAAATAATATTAATTAAACAAAAAAGACCAGAAGAACATAAACCATGTGAAATTATTAATAAGTAAGCTCCTCTAATACCTCAATTTCTTAAAGTAAATACTCCTCCTAATAATATTCCTATATGAACAACAGATGAATAAGCAACTAAAGATTTTAAATCAATCTGAACTAAACAAATCAATCTAACAATTAAAGCTCCTATTAAACTTAAAATAATAAAAAAAAAATTAAATTTAACATTTAAAGAATATAAAAAATTTATTCTACGAATTAAACCATACCCTCCTAATTTTAAAGTCACTCCTGCTAAAATTATTGAACCTGCTACAGGAGCTTCAACATGAGCTTTTGGTAATCAAAGATGAACCAAAAATATTGGCATTTTAACTAAAAATGCTAGAATTATAAAAAAGTAAATAAAAAAGTTTAAATTATAATTTCTATTTAAAGAAAAAAATAAAAATCTTAAAGAAAATTTATTCAAAAAAATATAAATTAAACATAAAAGAAAAGGTAAAGAAGCAAATAAAGTATAAAAAAATAAATAAATTGCTGCTTGAATACGATCAAATTGATACCCTCATCCTAAAATTAAACATAAAATAGGAATTAATCTACACTCAAAAAATAAATAAAATAAAAATAAATTTATTACACTAAAAGTTAAAAATAAAAAAATTATTAATAAAAAATTAACTAATATAAAATAAGTTTTATATAAATTTTTCTCATAAATTTTTTGTCTAGATAAAAATATTAAAAAAATAATCCAAAAAGTTAAAAAAATTAACCCAAAAGATATCAAATCACACCCCAAAAAAGATCTTATTTGAACCCACTCATACCTAAATCTTCCTAAAAATAATATTGAAATTCTTAATAAAAGTAAAATAAATTGTATTATTCAAAATTCATTTCTAAAAAAAACAATTGGAATAATAAAAATTAATGAAAATAAAAATTTTAACATAATTATAAAATATTTAAAACACAAAAAAAATCATTTCCATGAACTCGAATTAATAAAATTAAATTAGAAATACCTAAAACTCCTTCACAAACTCTAAAAATCAAAAAAAATATTCTAAAAAATATTTCATTTTCAAAAAAATTTAAATAAAAAATTATTGAAATAAATAAAATTAATACAATAAATTCTAAACATAATAAAATTAAAAATAAATGATTACGATTTAATCTAATTCTTATTAAACCAATAATAAATATTAAAGAAAAAAATATATTAATATAAATAAAGTTTTAAGATAATTATTTCATATTTATCAAACTAAAAAAAAATAATAAATTTTTACAAATTAAAACCTCAAAAAAAAAGAATTATCTTTATCATTAATCTCCAAAATTAATATTTTTAATAAACTATTTTTTGATTTATTAAAGTTTTAATAGTTTATATAAAATATTGATATTGTAAATCAATGAAAAAAATTTTTTTTTAAAACTTAGAAGTTTATTATTATAATATATATATATATATTATAATTTTTATTAATTAATATTTTAAAAATTAAATTTTAATTTTCAAAGAAAAATCTAAATAATTAAACTTTTTTTTATTCTATTAATATTAAACTCTATTTTTACTTTTTTATCAAAAACTCCATTTTTAATAATTTTTTTTTTAATTAGTCAAACTTTATTAATTACTCTAACAATTACTATATTAAACAGAACATCATGATTTTCATATATTTTATTTCTTATTTTTATTGGAGGATTACTTATTTTATTTATTTATATTAATAGATTAATTCCAAACCAAAAAATTTCTATAAATTTAAAATTCAACCAAATATCATTTTTAATTATTTTAACAATCATTATTATTCTTTTAATTAATTATACTCCAGAAATAAATAATATAGAAACAACAATTTTTTTAAACACTGAATTATCTTTAAATTCAAAAATTCAATCAATAATATTAAAATTATACAATAAACCAACTAATTATATAATATTCTTATTGATTAATTATTTACTTTTAACATTAATAATTGTTGTAAAAATTATTAACATTAACAAAGGACCTATTCGAAAAAATAAATAATAATTAATTTAAAACAATGAATCTACCAATACGTTTGAAAAATAAATTAATTAATATTATAAATAATAGTTTAATTACTCTACCAACTCCTAGAAATATTAATATACTATGAAACTTTGGATCTTTACTAGGATTATGTTTAATCATTCAATTAATTTCTGGTATTTTTCTTTCATTACATTATTGTAACAATATTGAATTAGCATTTTCTAGAGTAATTAATATTTGTCGAAATATTAATTATGGATGAATTATACGAAGTATTCATGCAAATGGAGCATCTTTTTTTTTTATTTCTTTATATATTCATATTGGCCGAGGAATTTATCATGGATCTTTTCATCTAAAAAATACATGAATAATTGGAGTAATAATTTTCTTACTAACTATAGCTACAGCATTTTTAGGATATGTTTTACCTTGAGGGCAAATATCATTTTGAGGAGCTACAGTAATTACTAATTTAATATCAGCAATTCCTTATCTAGGAACATCTTTAGTTCAATGAATTTGAGGAGGATTTTCTGTAGATAATGCTACTTTAACACGATTTTTTTCTTTTCATTTTATTTCACCATTTATTATTTTAGCTATAGTAATTATTCATTTATTTTACCTTCATCAAACAGGATCAAGAAATCCATTAGGAACAAATAGAAATTTAGATAAAATTCCTTTCCATCCTTATTTTACTTTTAAAGACATTGTAGGATTTCTAATTATATTATTTTTATTTTTAATATTAAATTTAATTAATCCAAATTTATTAGGAGACCCTGATAATTTTATTCCTGCTAATCCTATAATTACTCCCCCACATATTAAACCTGAATGATATTTTTTGTTTGCTTATGCAATTTTACGATCAATCCCTAATAAATTAGGGGGAGTAATTGCACTAATTTTATCAATTTTAATTCTTATAATTATACCTTTTTATTATATAAAAAATTTTAAAAGAATTACATTTTATCCTTTAAATCAAATTTTATTTTGAATATTAGTTAATACTGTAATTATATTAACATGAATTGGAATAAGACCTGTTGAAAATCCATTTATTATTCTAGGTCAAGTATTAACTTTAATCTACTTCTCCTTTTATCTTATTAATCCTATTTTAACAAAAATTTGAGATTTAATACTAAAAAATTAAATTAATCAATGAACTTGAATAAGTATATGTTTTGAAAACATAAAATAAAAGTTTTAATCTTTTATTGATTTAATTTACTTACTAAACTAAAAAAAAAATACTATTAAAAGTATCTTAATTCCTACAAAAAATATTAAAAAATTTAAAGATACAGGTAAGAATCTTTTTCATGCTATATTTATTAATTTATCATATCGAAAACGAGGTAAAGTACCACGAATTAAAATAAATAAACTTCTTAAAAAAACTATTTTTAAATAAAAAATTAAACTAAAAACATCCCCACCTAAAAATATTAATCTAAATAATATTCTTATAAATAAAATTCTTGCATATTCTGCTATAAAAATTAATGCAAATCCCCCACTACCATATTCCACATTAAACCCAGAAACTAATTCTGATTCTCCTTCAGAAAAATCAAAAGGAGTACGGTTAGTTTCAGCTAATATAATGATAAATCAAATTATAGCTAAAGGTATTCTAATAAAAAAAAATCAAATTTTCTGTATATAAACAAAATTTAATAAATTATATCTATCAATTAAAAAAATAAAACATATTAAAATAATTCTTAAACTTACTTCATAAGAAATAGTCTGAGCAATTGAACGAATACTCCCCAATAAAGAATATTTTGAATTAGAAGATCACCCAGCAATTATAATACCATAAACTCTTATACTAGTACAACATAAAAAAAATAAAACTCTAAAATTAAAAGATCAAATAACTGAAACTATTGGAAAAACTATTCAACAAATTAAAATTAAAAATAAACTAAAAATAGGAGCAAAATAAAATATTAAATAATTTCTTAAAGAAGGAAAAATTTGCTCTTTTCTAAATAATTTAATGACATCACAAAAAGGTTGTAAAATTCCTATAAAAGATACCTTATTAGGCCCCTTACGAATTTGAATATACCCTAATATTTTTCGTTCTAATAATGTTAAAAAAGCAACACCAACTATTACTATAATTATTAATAATAAAAAAGATACTAAACTTAAATAAATTTCTTTAAAATTAATTTCTATTTAAATAAATAAATTTTATTTATAATTAAATTCTAAATTTAACACACTAATCTGTCAAAATAGAAAATTTTATTATTAATAATCATTTAAATAAAAATTATTTTAAAACTTTGGTCCTTTCGTACTAAAAATTTTTAAAAAAATTAAGGATAGAAACCAACCTGGCTTACACCGGTTTGAACTCAGATCATGTAAAATTTTAAAGGTCGAACAGACCTAAAATTTAAGCTTCTACACCTAAACTTTATTTTAATCCAACATCGAGGTCGCAATCTTTATTATAAATATGAACTTTAAAAAAAATAACGCTGTTATCCCTAAGGTAATTTAATCTAATAATCTTAATTTAAAGATCAAAAAATCATACATTAATGTTTTAAAAAAATAAAAAAGTTTAATTAATTTTCCTATCACCCCAATAAAATAATTAATTTAATAACTAATTTAATTTCAAAAAAAATTAATAAATTAATTATAAAACTCTATAGGGTCTTCTCGTCCTTTAATAATATTTTAGCTTTTTAACTAAAAAATAAAATTCAATTAATAATTTTATAGAGACAGCTTTTACTTCATCAAATCATTCATACCAGCCTCAAATTAAAAGACAAATTATTATGCTACCTTTGCACGGTCAAGATACCGCAGCCATTTAATTTTTAAATCATTGGGCAGACCAGACTTTAAATTATAACTCAAAAAGACATGTTTTTGTTAAACAGGTGAGTAAAAAAATTTGCCGAATTCCTTTATTTAACCTTTCAATATTATAAATAAATTAAAACATTTTTGATTTACTAATTTTATCATTATTTCATCAAATTAAATAATTAAATTGATTATTTTAATAAATTATTAAATAAAAAAAAAATTTTAATTAAATTTTAATTTAAATTATAACATTTTTTAAAAAAAAGCTATTTCTAAACCTATTTAAATAAAAAAAAATAAAAAATTTTAAAAATCTATTTTAAAGCTTATCCCTTAAAATATTAACTTTAATTTATTTAAATTTTATTAAAAAAAATAAATTAAAAAAGTCTAAATTAAATTTATTTATTAAAAAACTAGAAATCTTTAAAAACGATTAACATTTCATTACTATAAATTTATTAAAAATAATTTTACTACATTAAATTTCATAAATAAATAACTCTTTTAAATTCGAGAAAAATAAATTTATATTTTTTATTTAATAAACCCTGATACACAAGGTACAAAAAATTAATTTTTATTTTTAAAATTTTAAATTTTTCAAAATATTTCAAATTTCATTTACAATACTAATAAACTATAATAAAAAAAAATTTATTCTAATTAAAATACTAAAACTCTTTAAAATTAAAAATAATTTTATTAACTAATATAAGAATATAAAAAAAATAATAATTAATTAAATTCAAATTAAGTTGAATTGCACAACACTAAATAATCTTGTAAAAATAATTTTTCACTTTGAATAATTTGAAAATTTCTAGAAACACTTTCCAGTACCTCTACTATGTTACGACTTATCTCATCTTAAAACGAGAGCGACGGGCAATATGTACACATTTAATTCTTAATTCAAATAAATATACTTATTTTAATTTACTATTAAGTCCACCTTCAATTTAATATTTCAATTAAATTTTCATAAATAAATAAAATTTATTGTAACTCATTTTTACTTTAATATAAATTACACCATGACCTGAAATAAATATCTATTTAATAATTTAGAAAATTTAAATTTTTAAAAAATAATCTGATAACGGCAGTAAATAAACTAAATAAATTAAAGTAAGGTATCATGCGGATTATCATTTAAAAAACAAGTTCCCCTAATTAGTTTTAAACACCGCCAATTTTTTTAAATTTAAAGAACATAACTATTATTCTTTTATACTAATATTTTAAATTTTAAATAATAGGGTATCTAATCCTAGTTTATTAATAAAATTTCATAAAATAATTTAATTAAAATATTTTTATTCAAAAAATAAAAATTTCACTTAATTACTTTTATCTTAATAATATAATATTTCTAAATTAATAAATTTATATATAAATAATATTTATTTGAATAAATTGTATAACCGCAGCTGCTGGCACAATTTTAACTTATACTATAAAAATTTTTAATTCTAAATTTCTTTAATAAATAATTTTATAAACTGAATAATAAATAATATTTTTATTAAAAATTTTTTTTAAAAAAATTTTTTAAACCCACAAAAATTTCCATGAAAGTAAATCTTTAAATAAATATAAAAGCTAAAATCAAACTTTAATAATAATTATAAAAATTTAATTTTTAAATAATAATAATAATAATTAATATATATATATATATAATAATTTAATTATTTTATAAGTCTTTAACGAATATGTATTGAAAAATCAATAATTTATTTAAAGAGCCATACCATATTAATGATTCCGATATATAATCTTCTAAAATTTAACAAGCACCCCCTCAATGTTATATAAACCTTAAAGCCTCCCTAAGTCAAATTCAAGTCCTCACAGACATTAGTTCCTCGTCCGTTTAATTATAAACCACGTAAACAGATGGCACGCTCGAGACTATACGCAGACGACCTAACCCCTTGCACTTCATTTTTAAGAAATTAAAATATCTATCATTTTGATATGTTTAATTAATTAATTAAATAATAATATAAATTGTCCTATTCTATTTTAAATTGTATATATAGAAATTAAAATTAAATATAAATAAAATAATTATAATTTAAATAATATTTTAAAATAATAATTAATTATTAATAAGAATTAATTAATTTATTTAATTAATGTATTTATATTTTATACAAAATTAACTTTTATTTTATTCTAATTCAAATTAATCTTTATTTATTCTAAATATAAATTTAATTTAAATAAAATTATAAAATTAATTTTAAATAAA